TGAAATTCCATTTTGAATCCTTTTATTCGCGAGGAGCTGGATGAGAAGAAACTCTCACGTCCAGTTCTGTAGTAGAGATGGAATTCCGAAACAACCATCAACTATAACCCCAAAAGAACTAGATTCCGTAAACAACATAGAGGAAGAATGAAGGGAAGATGTTATCGAGGTAATCATATTTGTTTCGGTAAATATGCTCTTCAGGCACTTGAACCTGCTTGGATCACATCTAGACAAATCGAAGCAGGTCGACGAGCAATGACACGAAATGCACGCCGTGGTGGAAAACTATGGGTCCGTATATTTCCAGACAAACCAGTTACAGTAAGACCTGCTGAAACACGTATGGGTTCGGGGAAAGGATCCCCTGAATATTGGGTAGCTGTTGTTAAACCGGGGCGAATACTATATGAAATGGGTGGAGTAACCGAAAATAGAGCCAGAAGGGCTATTTTACTAGCAGCATCCAAAATGCCTATACGAACTCAATTTATTATTTCGGGATAAAAATGTAGAACCGACAGAAATGAGTCTTGGGGATGAAACAAAACCGCAGGTTTCTTTTTTTGGACAAACAATATTTCTTTTATTTTCTTTATCCTTTGCGTTGGAAGAATAGACTAAAAAATTGATATGATTCAACATCAGACCCATTTAAATGTAGCGGATAACAGCGGGGCTCGAGAATTGAGGTGTATTCGAATCATAGGAGCTAGTAATCGTCGCTATGCTTATATTGGTGACGTTATTGTTGCTGTGATCAAAGAAGCAGTCCCAAAAATGCGCCTAGAAAAATCAGAAGTAGTCAGAGCTGTAATTGTCCGTACCTGTAAAGAACTTAAACGTGACAGCGGTATGATAATACGATATGATGACAATGCTGCAGTTGTGATTGATCAAAAAGGAAATCCAAAAGGAAGTCGAATTATTGGTGCAATCCCCGAGGAATTGAAAGAATTCAATTTTACTAAAATAGTTTCATTAGCTCCCGAAGTATTATAAAAAAAAATGAGATCGTGATATCTTTGGGGTATTTGAAAGAAATAGATTAAGAACTAGATTAATTCGTAGATTGTGTCTCACGCATATACCTTGAAAAATTCATATTCATAAACCAATAAAAGAAAAACATGTTAATTATATCAGGCACCAAAAATTTTAGTTCATGATGGGTACAGACACTATTGCTGAGATAATAACCTCTATACGAAATGCTGATATGGCTAGAAAAAAAGTTGTTCGCATAACATTTACTAATATTACCGAAAATATTGTTAAAATACTTTTCCGAGAAGGTTTTATCGAAAACGTCAGAAAACATCGAGAAAAAAACAAATATTTTTTGGTTGTAACCCTGCGACATAGAAGGAATAGGAAAAGACCCTATAGAAATTTTTTAAATTTAAAACGGATCAGTCGACCCAGTCTACGAATCTATTCTTACTCTCAAGAAATTCCTAGAATTTTAGGTGGGACGGGGATTGTAATTCTTTCTACTTCTCGAGGTATAATGACAGACCGGGAAGCTCGACTAGAAGGGATTGGCGGAGAAATTTTGTGTTATATATGGTAATTATTTTAATATATGGGGGTAATTTAATATATGGGAAATGATCTTTTTACTATATTTACTATATGGGATACCGTAATATGGGATACCGTAATCTTTTTATTATATGGGATCAAAAACCTCTTCCTATTTCTAAAAAAGAAAAAGAAAGAGGATGAGTTGTCTAATATCGTTTCTCCTACATTAGTTGATACTTCAAGGGGGTCTGGAATGACAGAACAAAAATGGATTCACGAAGGTTTAATTACTGAATCGCTTTCCAATGGGATGTTCCGGGTTCGGTTAGATAATGAAGATCTGGTTCTAGGTTATGTTTCAGGAAAGATGCGGCGTAATTTTATACAGATACTGCCAGGAGATAAAGTCAAAATTGAACTAAGTGGTTATGATTTAACCAGAGGACGTATAATTTCTCGACTCGACAACGACAACGAAAATGAAAACAAGGATTCGAAAGATTAGCTGGTTTTTATTCAATACGATTCGATATGCAAAATTTCAAGAAACTTATTTTCTACCAAGAAGTAGATTCAGAATTAAGATAAGGAATGACAAATATGAAAATAAGAGCTTCCGTTCGTAAAATTTGTCAAAAATGTCGACTAATCCGTAGGCGGGGGCGCCTTAGAATAATTTGTTCCAACCCGAGACATAAACAAAGACAAGTATAATCAGACACGCTAAAGGGCTCAATGTACAAATAAGGAATCTGTTTTGACATGAAATGGATATATCCATATATTTCTGACTCATATTTATGAGATGATACAATATGGCAAAAGCTATACCGAGAACTGGTTCACGTAGGAATGTACGTATTGGTTCACGCAGGAATGTACGTATTGGTTCACGCAGGAGTGTACGTGTTGGTTTACGCGGGAATCGTATTAGTTTACGTAAGATTGTACGTAGAATATCAAAGGGAATTAT